TGGATTCATATTAAGTTCCTCGCACCAAAAAAAAGAAATGGTTAATGATACAATCAACCGATGAATTATTACTTCATTATTCCATCACTTAAGATCTATCCGAAAAAAAAAAGAACTAAGAACTCTGAATTGAAATAATAATATTACTGAATCATCAGAGCTACTTCGATATCTCGTTTTTAGTTCCTATCCGTGGAGTCTTTGTAAATCTATATGGTTCCAATTCTTCCATTTCTTTGTTCCGAACCATTCCATTCTTTCAATTCTTCGCTCTTTCTCTTCTATATGCATGCTTGACTTCATTTGTTTATTCATTCAATCCACAGTCACAGATAAAACGGAAGGGCTTGCATTGGAATCCGTCTAAATTCAGTGGGATGGGAAATAATATATATGGATAGCCCATATATAACTAGTGAATATCTAATATCACATATACATTGTTTCTTTAATAACGTAAACCATCCGTATCTTCTATTGAACCGGATTCTAGAATCATTCTTCGAAACATATACAGGGATTGGCTTAGAGCCCTTACATATACCCAGCTCAACCCCCCTTACTTTTTTTTGAATTCTCTAATATCATACATTTTTTTTTTGCTCCTATTCTAGATCGTATATACCGGTATGAGTTGGGATAAGCTTTTTTTTAAGACCATTTCGGAAGCTAGTCAATGATGACCCTCCATGGATTCACCTATATAAGCTGCGGCTAAAGTTGCAAAAATAAGAGCCTGAATCCCGCTTGTGAATAATCCAAGGAACATGACAGGTATAGGAACCACCGAAGGTACTAAAGAAACAAGAACAACAACTACTAATTCATCCGCTAATATATTCCCGAAAAGTCGAAAACTAAGTGATAAGGGTTTTGTGAAATCTTCTAGGATGTTAATTGGTAAAAGTATTGGAGTTGGTTGAATGTATTTACCGAAATAACCCAATCCTTTTTTGGTAAGACCCGCATAGAAATATGCCACTGACGTAGGTAAAGCTAAAGCAACAGTAGTATTTATATCATTCGTGGGTGCAGCTAACTCTCCATGCGGTAACTGTATGATTTTCCGGGGTAAAAGGGCACCTGACCAGTTAGAAACAAAAATAAATAGGAACATAGTTCCAATAAAGGGAACCCAAGGACCATATTCTTCTCCAATCTGAGTTTTGCTCAAGTCTCGAATGAATTCGAGGACATATTCGAAGAAATTCTGACCGTCGGTTGGAATGGTTTGTGGATTCCGAACAGCTATAGTGGCTGAACCTAATAAGATAGCAATTACAACCCAAGAAGTGATAAGTACTTGGGCATGGACTTGGAAACCCCCTATTTGCCAATAAAAATGTTGGCCTACTTCCACATCGGATATATCGTATAACACTTTTAGTGAGTTGATGGAACAGGGTAAAACATTCATATTGCCCTCTGACATAAATAGAACTTAAAAAGGAATTATTTTGATTCAGCCATCTCGTATCTCTTTCTCAACTCGTCTACTTTGAATCAATCGTATATTTCGGATCCCAAGTGATCACATAATATCCCCAGTGATTTTGATCTCTTTTTTGAGACTCAGGGGTAGTAACCGATTCAATCAATTTATGGAGTTTCCAAAGTCATTGACTTATCCTATTATTAATCAACAATTTCTTATATAGCTAGAACCGCCCTCACAAATTGCGGATACTAATTTGTTAAGAATCAATCGGATTGAAGCTATAGCGTCATCGTTCGCTGGAATCGGAATATTTGCGAGATCCGGGTCACAATTTGTATCGATTAAACAAATTGTTGGAATCCCCAAAGTGAGACATTCTCGAAGAGCCGTATATTCTTCTTGCTGATCAACGATGATTACAATATCGGGTAACCCCGTCATATATTTGATCCCGCCCAGATAGGTTTGCAAGTGAGATAATTGCCTCTTCAACATTGCTACATCTCTTTTCGGGAGACAGTTGAGTTTCCCCGTATTTTGTTCCGATCTCAAGTTCCTGAACCTATGAAGTCTCATTTCTGTAGTGGACCAATTCGTTAACATACCACCGAGCCATTTTTTATTAACATAATGACACCGAGCCCTTATTGCAGCTGATGCTACTGAATTGGCTGCTTTATTTTTGGTACCAACTATTAAGAAGTGTTTTCCTATACTTGCTGCATCAAAAACTAAATCACAGGCTTCTGACAAAAAACGAGCAGTTCGAGTAAGATTTGTAATATGAATACCTTTACGCTTTGAAGAGATGTAAGGTGCCATTCTAGGATTCCATTTCCTAGTACCATGGCCAAAATGAACTCCTGCTTTCATCATCTCTTCAAAATTCATGTTCCAATATCTTCTTGTCATTTCTCCCCACATTTTCTCTCTTTTTTTTTTTATTTAAGAGGTACCTGAAATAAATAATTGTTCCGACGGAACCTTCTACCGGAGATTGACCGTTAATACCCAGTCCAAGTCATTAATTCCTTTCTATTCGTTATTATCTTTATTACCAAA